TCGGGTTCGAGCCCGTTCTTTATCTAATCTTTATCTACATTTGTTCTGTAAATATAATTACTGAGAAAGTTCTATAAAAAAAGTTATATATTATATATAATAATATAATATATAATAATATATATATATATTAATTTTATATATATAAATAGATGATAAATATAATATATTTATATAATAAAAATATATAATAAAAAAGAAAATATATATATATAATATAAAAAGAAAATGAAAAAATATATATAATATAAAGAATAAAGAATAATCTATACGAAACAAAAAAAGAAAGTTTTTGAAGAATAAAGTGGAGAAGGTTTTTTTTTTTCAAACCTGTTTTTGTCTAATGGAACCTAATTAAGTATCCCCTTTCGATTTAGGAGAGATGGCTGAGCGGACTAAAGCGTTGGATTGCTAATCCATTGTACGAGTTAATCGTACCGAGGGTTCGAATCCCTCTCTTTCCCTTTCTCCTTTTGATGATGTGTAATAGATAAAATCCTAATAAAATTCGAGCATTTCCACTAAATTAAATAAAGCAATAAAAAACTCTTCTTTTTTATTCTTCACGTCCCGGGTTACGTCCTGGATCATTAGATAAGAATCCAAATATGAAGAGAGAAACAAAGAATATAACTACAGTGTATACAAAAAGTTTGAGAGTAAGCATTACACAATCTCCAAGATCTTACTTTTTTTTTCAAAAAAAAAAAAAGAGAATAGATTCTCTATTTTTATACCAAATATCTAATTTTTATACCAATAAATCAAGTGATTTCTTTTTTTATAGAAAAAAGAATAAAAAAAAGATTTCAGAAAGTCATTTGTAATAAGATAATAATCGAGTCTTTCATATGGAAACAGATACCAACATCTAGATATTTTTTTTTGTGAACTCGAATTAGGTTCTTTCATTTAGGGAAAAGAGGATAAAATTGAGGAAATAGAATGATCCAGATTGAGTATGGCTACCAAAAAAATTCAATGTTTTAATTGAGAGTTCGTTCATACGTCAAGATTTTTTTGGATCTTTTGAATTGTTGGAAGAATAAAAATAGTGAATTTTTCTAAGTTTCTAAGATAGTATTAAGAATTTCATCGAAAACTTACAGCTGCTTGCCAAACAAAGGCTAAGAGAAGAAAGAAAAGAGGTATTACGGGCATAACATCTACGATTGGATTCAAAAAGGCGTAGGCCTCCGGCAATTTGGCGACGAAAAAAGCGCATGAAAAAAGGGTAGAATTAAAACAAATACAGATCAAATTAAATATATTAAGCATAACAAAAATTGGTGTTCTTGTGGATAATTTCATTTTGATTGAGTTATTAATATATTTTTAATATAAGTATTTTTTATATAAGTAAAAAAATAAAGAAAGATAGTCTAAAAAGACTTTGTTGAACTTACTCAATAAAAAATCCTTTAATTATCTTATGAGAATTAAAGAAATAATATTTTCATACAATATCTTAATTGAATTCTATGTAATGATCAATAAAGTCAGTTTGATTTGCTATCTACACGTGTCAAAACTCTAGCACCAATGTAATCTATAATTTCATTTGGGCTGAAATTGAATTGACGAACAACCAATAGCAATATTAATCTTTTAGTAGTCTTGAATAAAAATCGACATGGGGCGTAGCCAAGCGGTAAGGCAACGGGTTTTGGTCCCGCTATTCGGAGGTTCGAATCCTTCCGTCCCAGAGTACAGTCATTCCAGAATAAATCTTCTATTGCCTTTGTACACCACCTTTCTCTTTCTGTTTCAAAATCCAATATTTTTGAAGAATAAAATATTAAAATGAAAAGAAGAATCAACTTATTTTTCATAATTTCAACCGAATTCAAAAAGATCTATTTGCTTTTTTTATTTGTGTGTGATACAGGTTAAGTAAGGTGGAACCGTAGATTCTAAGAGTTTTAATAAAAAAAAATATATATATTTATATTCAAATTTATATTTTACATATATCCAATCTAATATGGAATTCATTTGAATTCTTACTTAACCTTTTACGCGTAAATTCACTATTCCATTCATAGATAAAGAAAAAGTATAGATTACGATATACTGACTGAACTATGACTATTCATGATTCCATAATTGAATCAATTACACAAACTAAAGGAATGCTATGGTAAAACTTCATGCGGTAAAAAGCAACGTGTGACTTGAATTGAAGGACATGATCTGCTGTGGATTTTTGGATCCGCCGCTTTTTATATAGGAATATAGGTGCTCTTGGCTCGACATTTTGTGTTCTTTTTGTGTTCTATAGTCATACACCTTTTTTGAATATAAAAAAGAGTACAGGGTGGAACTCGGGGAGAATCGAAAGTTTTTATTCCTTTCGCAGGCGTAAGGATCTAGGGTTAGTGCGAATCACTACGTTGGAACAACCTCTTAAGTATTTTGATTTTTATATTGAAAAAAAGCCCTTTCAATCAATTTTACAATGGAAAAGGAAATTTTCTGGAAATTGTCAAATTCTTTGAAT